TTGAAAGGTAAAGGATTCAATCCTTTTTAAGAAATCAAGTTTTTGATCGGAATATGAATCAAACCGAAAGATCCCTTAACTCTTAAGGGGATTCATAGAACGAATCACACTTTTACCACTAAACTATACCCGCTATAACTATAATAGAATATTATATACAAATGAACTTTTTGTCGAACAGAGGAATTGGGCCTAATAAAGATAGGATCATAAAAGAATCATGAAAATGCGAGTGTCGATGTTTTTCGTGGGGGGTTTCAATTTAATGAGATTCCGGAAAGAAAGGGGGGCTCTTTTAAATAACTAAATAACAAGCTCTACCTTTTCCTTTGCTGGAGGGGTTTTAATAGATACGGCTCGCTAAAACCATTGAAATCATAACAGAAAAATGCATTCATTATTATTTAACAACCCATAGTTTCATTTTTTTTATTCCCGTAAGGTCGTCAAGTAACTCAAAAATGGAGAAGGAATTATAAAATAAGAAATGCGACTTTTATCTAATTTATATCCATTTATATAAAAAGAATGGAAATAGCCCTGCGTCTTTTTATTGCTGCTTTAATAGCAAGCATTTTTGTTTTCAAATTCAAATCAGCTAAATCCTTTTAGCTAGGATTCGTTGGAACAAAAAAGGCCCGGCTAGGTATTGACCGGGCCAGGCTATGGGAATAAAAGGAACAAAATCAAAGCAACGGGGTCTTCTTTATTTTTCTTTAGATTTGTCTATTGGATCTTTCGAGCCCTTACTTATATCTAAATGAAATTGCTGGTAAAAGTTGTACATATCTATATAATAAAGAAAGAGAAAGAAAGACTTTTTTCAATCCTTACTTCATGTGTAATGTAACATAGTAATTATTACCTTTTTCAATTGGGAGAGATGGCTGAGTGGACTAAAGCGGCGGATTGCTAATCCGTTGTACGAGCTATTCGTACCGAGGGTTCGAATCCCTCTCTTTCCGTTTCCATTGATGATTGATTTATCTTTCAAATTTTGCAAACCCCTTTTTCTTTTTCCTAGTTCAGCATGTGGAATAGATAAAAAATCCTAAGAAATAAAATCAAGCAAGGAAAACCCTTTTTATTCTTCACGTCCAGGATTACGTCCTGGATCATTAGATAGAAATCCAAAGATGAACAGAGAAACAAAGAATATCACTACTGTGTAAACGAAAAGTTTAAGAGTAAGCATTACACAATCTCCAAGATCATTTTTTGGAAAAACGAGAAAAGAGAATAGATCCTCCATTTTTTATACTAGAATATTCTAAATATTTAGAATATTCTAATAGATTCTATCCTATTTTGACACCAAGAAACGAAGTGATTTCTAAAAATAGAAAAGGATTTTCTGAAATTCAAAGTCATTTGTAATAAGAGTCGCTCATTACCAAAAATGGATTTCATACCCCAATTAAAGATTGGGGGGGCCCTAATAGGGTTAGGGTCTTTCGTTGGAAAAAAGGTCAGAATGACGAAATGGGTCGAGCTGGGTTTTGATTTCTCGAGGTTATCCCCGACTTTCCGTGTTTGAATCGAAGGTTCATACTGTATTAGTTGCTCTTCTTAATTGTTAGAGTTTTTTTCTCGAATAAATCATGAATTTTCTGGGATAGTATTAAAGATTTTATCGAAAACTTACAGCAGCTTGCCAAACAAAGGCTAAGAGAAAAAAGAACAAAGGTATGACTGGCATAACATCTACGATAGGATTCAAAAAAGCATAGGCCTCGGGCAATTTGGCGAAGAAAAGACTAGTCGAATAAGGGGTAGAATTAAGACAGATATAGATCAAACTAAAGATATTAAGCATAACAGACATTTTGTTCTTGGAGATAATTGCATTTTGGTTGAGTTATTGATATAAATAAGGAAAAATGAAGTAAGGTAGACAAAAAGCCCCTCTTTTTCTTTGAACCCACCCAATCAAAAATCCTCCAATTCTCAAAAGAGAATAGAAGAAATCATACTTTCATACAATATCTTAATTGAATTATATGTAATGATCAATAAATTCAGTTGAATTCTATATCTACACGTGTCAAAATCCTAGCAAGAATCTAATCGAGTCTAGAAAAAGATTTTCTATAGATATTTGGACTGGAATTGACGAATACGCAACACCCATATTAGTCTTTATTAGTGTCGAATAGAAATCTAAATGGGGCGTCGCCAAGTGGTAAGGCAACGGGTTTTGGTCCCGCTATTCGGAGGTTCGAATCCTTCCGTCCCAGAGCGTATCCATTCTATCAGAATAAAGATTCCTTTTTAAACAACCTTCTGTTTAAAGGTATAATATTAGTCATAGAATGTGATTCTTTTTTTTTTATTTTTAATGATTCTTCTCTGAATCATATCTTTTTTTTTTTCACAACAAACTGAATGGAATTGAGTGCAAATGACACGCAAATGTAACTGAATCTATTTGTGATCCAGGTAAGATGGTAACATAGATCACAAAAGTTTGAATTCAAAAGGGGTAGGGCGGGCTTTTCATCATATACCCATCCCCTCATATTGAAGGAAGTTAGTTACTTAGAAAAACCTTAGGTCTCATCTCTATATTGAATTTTCAATGATTTATTTTGAATCAAAATGCGAAGGGGCCTATTTTTCCTATTTCTTTTTCCCTACCCCTTAAACTTAAATGAGGTATCCCAAATTATTAATCTTAATGTTCTGCGGATCCCTGAATTCTAAATAAGAGTAAGAGGGGTCTCTTGGTACTAACTAATTAAATTCACTCAATGAGATTACATCTCTTAAGGCTGCGTTAGGGTAAAATAATAAATAGTAGCAAGGATGTAATCTGGACTTGTTTGTCTTTGTCCCTAGACAAGAGATAGTTCATATTCCATAAAAAGAGATCTTTTTGAGATTTATGAATCATCATTTCCATTGAATTCGGGGAGTAGATGGCCGTTAATCAGCAACCAAAGATATTTATGAATTTAAATCTCTGTGTCTGTTCGAATCACATTAACAAAGAATCAAGTTACATATGTAACCAATATATTTTTTTTTGAACTTTTTAGGGATTTGGTGTTTGGCTTTAATGAATAATTGTAAATCTATCTAATCTAACAATTGAGACGGGGTGACTCATCCATTTTATTCACTTGAATGACAAAATTGCAGAAAGATTACTTAACCCCAGGTTAAACAAAATAGGAAAATACATATAAATGAGGAAATGCTTAGCTTCTATGTATGTATTGTTTGATTTCGTTGTATTTCAGTGATAGCAGTCTTTCAATTTTTGTGAAAAGAATTGTAATTGCTTCAATGTGAAAATGGAAATTTTTAACATAGAATATCCATAACAGTAACAGTTGTTCGGTCTATCTGATATGAAAACCCTCTTTTTGTCCATCTGATTGATAAAATCAGAATCCAAAGGACCTAACTCTTACCTTACATCCGTCTTTTTTAGCTATATCACAAAAAAAAAAAGAAATTGAATTTCTTGTTCGATCTAGTTATCTGCTTTAAATTATTGATGAATCAATTCGAAAAGAAAGAGAGATTTCTCTTTGATGATCAAATGTAGTATTTACTGTCAAACTTTATTCCAATAATGATGTAGAAATAGGAAACTTTTTCAATTAGAAAGATTTTTACTGATTCCTTGGGAGTTGAATCTTTGATATTTGAAGAAGTTAGGGTTGGGTCAATGTCAATCTAAATCTAGCCCTAGCCTATCGAGTCACTTGAGGATACAAGATTCAAAAAGAATGCATTTATTCGTATTATTTATATTAGTATTTCCATATTTCTCTTAGATATTAGATATTTCTGTTAATTTGTTTTTTTTTAATCAGATTTTTCAGAAAAATTTGGATCATCTATGTATAGAATAAAAAGGGATAGATTACTATGTCTATGGACGGCTGAACCAATGACTATTCATGATTCCACAATTGAATCAATTCCATACGGGTTACAAATTAGAGGAATGTTATGGTAAAACTTCGTTTGAAACGATGTGGTAGAAAGCAACGTGCGACTTGAAGGACGCGATCCGGTGTGGATTCTTAGTCTTACATCCACCATTTTATATAGGAATGAAAGTGCTCTTGGCTCGACATCATTTGTTGCACTATTGTTGCACTATAACCCCTCTTTTTTGTTGGGTTGTAATGTAAATAAACATAGTACATGATGGAGCTCGAGTAGAAAGTATTAATTCATTTCTCGGGGGCAAAGATCTAGGGTTAATGCCAATCAATAAATTGAAACAACTTCGTAAGTAGATCTTCGATATAGAAATCGAAAGGATCCGATTTTAGCAAGTTTCAATTTAAAAAGAAAATTTGTTGGAATTGAGAAAACTCTTTTGATCCAAAGTGTATCACCCGAGAATCAACCGTTCGTATGATTCTTTGGTAGAAAGAAATCACAAAAGGGGTATGTTGCTACCATTTTGAAAAGATTGAGAAACACCGAAGTAATGTCTAAACCCAATGATTTAAAACAAAGAGAAAGGATCCCGAAACAAGGAAACACCGTTTTAATTGTCTCAATAACTGGATCAAAATAAAGAATCAAAATAGATTTTCAATGAGACAAACAAAAGGGGGTTAAAGACTACTCAATAAATGAAATTGCCTAAAGATTTTCCTTTGAGCTATTTTTGAGAATTATACAACTTGAGTTATGAGTACAAATGGTTTTTTTTAGGAGGGACGAAGAAAAAAACGAGTGAAATCATAGTCTAATTTATTTTATGGACCTTTTTGCCATTCATTAGAATTCTATATATAGAGAAAACTTCGAATCATTTTTTCTCGAGCCGTACGAGGAGAAAACTTCCTATACGTTTCTAGGGGGGGTATTGTTTATCTACATCTATCCCAATGAGCCGTCTATCGAATTGTTGCAATTGATGTTCGATGCCGAAGAGAGGGAAGAGCTCTTCGGAAAGTGGGTTTTTATGATCCGATAAAGAATCAAACTTATTTAAACGTTCCTGCTATTCTCTATTTCCTTGAAAAAGG